TGGGTACTGTCTCAGAGAGAGACTCGGCGAAATAGAATTGTCTGTGAAGATGCGGACTACCTGCACCTGGACAGAAAGACCCTATGAAGCTTTACTGTAGCTTGGGATTGACTTTGGGTTTATTTTGCGCAGTATATGTGGGAGGCTAAGAAAGTATATTTTTGGATATACTCGAGCCATCAATGAGATACCACTCTAAGTAAACTAAAATTCTAACTTTGATAGTCGTTAACCGGCCAAAGAACATTTCCAGGTGGGCAGTTTGACTGGGGCGGTCGCCTCCTAAAAAGTAACGGAGGCGTGCAAAGGTTTCCTCAGACTGGTCGGAAATCAGTCTTCGAGTATAAAGGCATAAGGAAGCTTGACTGCAAGACCTACAAGTCGAGCAGAGACGAAAGTCGGCCTTAGTGATCCGACAGTACTGAGTGGAAAGACTGTCGCTCAACGGATAAAAGTTACTCTAGGGATAACAGGCTGATCTCCCCCAAGAGTTCACATCGACGGGGAGGTTTGGCACCTCGATGTCGGCTCATCGCATCCTGGGGCGGTAGTACGTCCCAAGGGTTGGGCTGTTCGCCCATGAAAGCGGTACGCGAGCTGGGTTCAGAACGTCGTGAGACAGTTCGGTCCATATCCGGTGCAGGCGTTAGAGTATTGAGAGGAGCTCTCCTTAGTACGAGAGGACCGGGAGAGACACACCTCTGGTGTACCAGTTATTGTGCCAACAGTAAACGCTGGGTAGCTAAGTGTGGATGTGATAACTGCTGAAAGCATCTAAGTAGGAAGCCAACCTCAAGATGAGTACTCTCACCGTCTAACGGATAAGATCACGGTAAGATTAACCGTTTGATAGGCATCAAGTGTAAGTGTAGTAATGCATGTAGCTGAGATGTACTAATAGATCGAAGACTTTACTTAAAATTGTATAATCAAATAATAAAATAATTTATGTCTTGATACTCATAGCGTAGTTGAACCACACCAATCCATATCGAACTTGGTTGTTAAACACTACAGCGGCGATGATACTTAAAGGGGAGCCTTTTGGGAAAGTAGCTCAGTATCAAGACTCTATATTATATATTTCATATCATAAATATTGCTATATATTTACGTCTATTAGCGGGTTTTGGCGTACAGTTAAAAATCTAATTATATGATTATTAAATTTCATAGATTTCTCAATAAGTTTTACTAAATGTCCGTTACCTTCATAATTCATTTGTATATATATACCATCATAATAATGTGTAATATTATAGCTTAAATGTCTTCTCCCTCTATGTTGTACTAAAATTTTTTGTCCTCCATGTTCTTTTATTAGTTTTTTATATATATTTACTAATTCTAAATTAATATTTTCTGTGACATCTGGCTTCAAAATATATATTGTTTCGTAAGTGTTTAATGTCATAATTTAATTTTTGTATTTTTATTTAATTAATTGATACTGAGTTATATTACCTATTATCTATTTGTATTCTTACTGCTTGAGATATAACAGGTATTTTTGCATACTTACCTTCAATGGATTTAGTGACAGAATAAATGATAGTAGATAAGACAAACCAAAAAAGTGTATTGCATAGCATAAAACCATACAAGCTCATACGAAATTCTATTGGTAGTGCTCTAAAAGTTGCACCTAGTAAAGAATTGATTAAAAATAAGAGAATTGATTGTAAGACATTAAAACGTATAAATGGTCTATCAGGTATCGGGCTTTTTGCTCTTACAAATAAATAATATAAAACAAAAAATATAATAAAGGCTAATGCTGGATGTGTTACGTAAAATATTACTAAAGGCATAAGTGTTTTTTTGTACACGCTCATTAATCTAAATGGATAATCTGGTAAAATTTGTTGTCCAAAATTTTGCAGTCCCTCTAGTAAAGGTAGCCAATAAGGTAGAATTGAGCCAAACCTATCTATTAATGTAATATTTTTTTTATTATAATTATTGTTTATAGATTTCATTGTTAATAAATACAGTTTATATATTAATTTAATTACTAAACTAATTATTACAGTACTAATTATAATTTTTATCCATAAAGGGAATTGATTAGGCATAATTATACTATATAATGAGTTAGAAAAGAAATATGTAGCTAAAATTGTTATATGATTCATATTAATTCTACAATAGAATGATAAGAATTTTCAAATATTATTATATTTTGAATACGCAAAATTGAAAAGATGCATAAAAAAACACAGTCTTTATCTATTGAACTATATAAACATAATACACCTTTAATATTAGCTGGAAAAAGCTTCACCTCTAGATTGATGCTTGGTACAGGTAAATATAAGAGTCTTCAAGAGGCAAAAGATAGTATTTATATTAGTGATACCTCTATTGTTACAGTTGCAATAAGGAGAGCTCAACATGCAAAGCAGTTAGGCAAAAGTAATTTAATTGATGCTTTAGACTGGGACAAAATATGGTTATTACCGAATACAGCTGGTTGTAAAACAGCTGAAGAAGCTATACGTGTAGCTATTCTAGGAAGAGAAATGGCAAAAAGACTGGGACAAGTAGATAATAATTTTGTCAAATTAGAAGTTATACCAGATCCTAAGTATTTATTACCAGATCCTATAGGTACATTAAAAGCAGCAGAGTACTTAATTAAAAGAAATTTTGCTGTTCTTCCATATATTAATGCAGATCCAATTTTAGCAAAACAATTAGAAAATATAGGTTGTGCAAGTGTTATGCCTTTAGCTTCTCCTATTGGTTCTGGTCAAGGTTTACAAAATACTATGAATTTAAATATCATTATTGAAAATGCTGAAATTCCCGTTATTGTTGATGCAGGTATTGGTACTGCAAGTGAAGCAGCTAAAGTTATGGAATTAGGTGCTTCTGCTGTATTACTCAATACAGCAGTAGCTAATGCATGTTCGCCTTGTTTAATGGCAGAATCAATGAAATTTAGTGTGTTGTCAGGTAGAATAGCTTATTTAGCAGGACGTATGCAAAAAACATATACAGCTCAATCTAGTTCACCTGTGGAAGGTATCTCATATATACAATAATTTATATTTTTGGAGGGAATGTGATTCTAATAATTGATAATTATGATAGTTTTACGCAAAATTTAGTACAGTATGTTGGCGAATTAGGATTTGATACTCATGTGAGTAGAAATGATGAAATTGATATTCATGATATTTTGCAAGTAAATCCTAGTCATGTCATTATATCACCAGGCCCAGGTGAACCTAGTAGTACTGGAATTTCTTTAGAATTAATTAAGCTTTATGCTAATAAAATTCCAATACTAGGTGTATGCTTGGGACATCAAAGTATTGCTTATGTTTATGGTGGTAAAGTTATTCAATTAAGTCAACCCGTTCATGGAAAAATTAGTGAAATTGTTCATAATAACACAGATATCTTTCATCATTTACCCAATCCTTTTTTAGCTGCTCGCTACCATAGTTTAGTAATTGATAATAAATCTTTGCCTAGTGATATAGAGGTTACTGCAAGAACACATGATGGAATTATCATGGGATGTCGTCATAAAAGTTATCCTCTATTAAGAGGAATACAGTTTCATCCGGAAAGTTTATGGACTGATCATGGAAGGTCAATAATAAGAAATTTTTTATTAATGTAATTACAAGTGTATTATATTTATTAAATAATTATATGCTTTTATTGAAAATTGATTGTAAGTTTTTATTATATATCTTAAATCTTCCTCAAAACTTAATTTTGCTCTATTAGTAGTACCAGTTACTTTTAACTCTTGTTTTATACAAAATATGCCTGATATCCATATTTGAGAATAAGATAAGTAGCTTACAGTAGCACTAATCATAAGTATAAAAAAACCAATATATACAAATTGAAGTCCAGGGTCGGCTTTAATTTGCAATCCAGTACTTGTCATGATTTCTGTAATAGTGAATAGTTGTTTATTTATTTGAATTGTTTCATTTGTGTTTATTGTATTTATTAATTCTCCATTTGAATTATATATTAAAATTGTGTTTTTCAAGTTTGTAATGATCAAAAATATTTGATCTATTGAGCTTATAGGAATATTGGTAAACCAAATACTATTATTACCTAGCTTTGTTTTATTCACTTTTTTTTGTATACTATGTTGACCGATTTTTATTCTTAAAGAATTGATTTGCCAATCTGTTTGATAAACAGTAATACCATGGAATTTTAATGGATGGTTTACAAAAATTGTTTCTTTTTTGATATTTTGTCCATAAAAATCTATTATCACAATACTTGAATAAAATTGTTTGATTGAATTGTCTGAATTGTAATCGATATAAAAGTTCTCTATTTTACCAAGTATATTAAGAGGTAAAGAGCTTTGAGTTCCAGACTTAATAGTATTCTGTATATGAAAAATTTCACCTTTAGGTACCATTTGTTGTATTGTAAAACCGCTAAAAAATCCTATCATTGAACCAGTAAGAGTTAATACTATACTTATATGTACAAAGACAGGAGCAATTCTACCTATTAACCCTTTATATGCATAAATTTGATTTTTTTTATGAAATACATAGTAATATTTCAAATTTAAAGAACATATAATATTTGCTAATGATTTGATTTTAAAAAGATCACTATATAATAAACATCTTGTTTTATCTGTATGTGGTACAAATTTCCAAGTACGTGCATTTTTTAAGCCTGGTAATTGACGAGAAAGTGTACAAGTAATTAAGCTACAAAAAAATAAAACCAGTAGAAGAATAAACCACCAAGTCGCATAGATATGATCTAATCCAAGGTTTATGATAATTTTCCAATTAATTTGTTCTGCTATCCCAGATTTAATAGGGTAATGCAGTTGATAGTAATTCATATTTTGATCTTGCTCAATAATCGTACCAATTATACTAATGGTTGATATTATTAGCAATATAATTATTGATAAATTTAAATTACTTAAGATTTTTGTTGCATACCATTTTAAATTTTTGTTTGTTATATATTTCATATCAAATGTGATTAAATTATCTTATTTACTATACTTATCTTATAGCTTAATAAATATAGAATATATTTTCTAAAAATGAGAAGATACCTATACCAAGTACAATAGAGCCACTAAATGGCATAACATAGTTCCATAATTGAGATAATTTAGTTATATTATTGTAATTATTAGTTATGCTGATCAAGATAATAATAGGTATTATATAGCCTATTATATAAAATATTATATAAATAATACTTAGCAAAAAATTGTTACTATTGTATAGCCATATTATAAGACTGGCTAAAATAGGAGTACTGCAACTACAAGAGCTTAATCCAAAAATAAATCCTAAAAAAAAGTTCGAAATATTAGCATTATTCTTTAATTTATTATGTGATAGAAAAATATAGCCAAAAAAGTTTGAATTTACAATACTTAATAAATTTAAACCTATAATAATAACTATTAAAGATGTAAAAATAGGTATATTCAATATAATTATTTTATAATAGTCATTGAGTATTATACTAACAGTCAGTATTGTTATAAGACTAGCTACTAATCCAGTAATAACCATCAATCTATAATTATCCTCTTTTTTGTTATAATTTATATATGATACTATTACAGGTATTATTGATATAAAACATGGGTTTAAGCTAGTAATTAAACCTCCTATAATTAGCAAAATGAAAGTATATGGTTTACCATTTTTGAGTTCTGAAGATAACAGCTGATAAATATTTTGTTGTATGTAATAAGCTTGTGTTTCTAGAAATGATGTAACTTGATTCATAATTATCATATTATACAGTGCTTATATAAGATATATATGATTTGACCTCCCCAGGAAGGATTTGAACCTACGACCAATCGGTTAACAGCCGATCGCTCTACCACTGAGCTACTGAGGAATTTATATAATTTAAATCATCATATCAAAAAACAGCATCTGTTGCAAGTCTTACACTTAAGAATTATAATTTTTAAATTTATCTATACAATCTAATATATACTGTACTTAATAAGAGCTTGTTTTTAGATTTAGTTAATGATAAGATGTTTTTCAGATCTTCTAAAATTAGTGAAGCGGACGTGGTGGAATTGGTAGACACGCTAGATTTAGGTTCTAGTGAGATTTTCTTGTGAGAGTTCAAGTCTCTCCGTCCGCATCTTTTTAAGTCTATAGTTAGTATAAATTTATTCATTCCATCTTTGAATAATTAATTTAATTGATCCATCTTGTAATCTTTCATTAGTAATATTTATAAATCCTTGTTTTATACTTTCCTGAATAATTACATTATATGAGTACTTCTGCTTAATCTTTTCTAAGAATTGTTCATATGGAATATTGTAATTCCATAGTTGAAAATCTGCTACGAATGAATACTCGTAACCGTCCCATATAAATTCACATAGATCTTTATTGTTTATTGTGATAATAAGGTCGAACAATTGAGTGTTAATTTTACTCTTTTCTTGCTTTTTGTGTTTGTTGTTTTCGTAATTAAAACCTAATTCTATTAACGTTTGTTTTAAGATAAATTCATTATTTATGCATGTTTTGATACGACTAAGATGTGACATATGATTAATTCTATTTTTTATATAATTATATAAATATGATATATTTTATACTATAGTTTGATTGATCATTGTATAAAGGTCAAGCATGAAAGCAGTTGACATCCAAACTTACTGAGCTTCTAATTAATTTTAGCAATAAAGACTTTACTTAACATATGTATAGTTGTAATAATATACTTAACAAGCTCAATTGAGTCTTGGGAAGTATCCTCACTTATCCTAAACAAATTTTAATTATTATGACTGCTACTTTAGAAAGACGCGAAAGCGCAAGCCTGTGGGAACGTTTCTGTGCTTGGATTACTAGTACTGAAAACCGTCTATATATTGGTTGGTTTGGTGTACTAATGATACCAACACTACTAACAGCTACATCTGTATTCATCATTGCATTCGTTGCTGCACCTCCAGTTGACATCGATGGTATCCGTGAACCAGTTGCAGGTTCTTTACTTTATGGTAATAACATCATTTCTGGTGCTATTATACCTAGTTCTGCAGCAATTGGTATTCACTTTTATCCTATTTGGGAAGCTGCATCTTTAGATGAGTGGCTATATAATGGTGGCCCATATGAACTAATTGTTCTTCACTTTATTTTAGGTGTATGTTGCTATATTGGTCGTGAATGGGAATTAAGCTACCGTTTAGGTATGCGCCCTTGGATCTCAGTTGCTTTTACAGCTCCTGTAGCAGCAGCAGCAGCAGTATTTCTTGTTTATCCAATTGGTCAAGGAAGCTTCTCTGATGGTATGCCTTTAGGCATCTCTGGTACATTCAATTTTATGCTTGTTTTCCAAGCTGAGCATAACATTCTAATGCATCCTTTCCACCAATTAGGTGTAGCAGGTGTATTTGGGGGTTCTTTATTTAGTGCTATGCATGGTTCTCTTGTAACTTCTAGTTTAATTCGTGAGACAACTGAAAACGAATCAGCTAACAATGGTTACAAGTTTGGTCAAGAAGAAGAAACTTATAATATTGTTGCAGCTCATGGTTACTTTGGACGTTTAATTTTCCAATATGCTAGTTTTAACAACTCTCGTTCGCTACATTTCTTCTTAGGTATGTGGCCTGTTGTAGGTATTTGGTTTACAGCAATGTCTGTTAGTACTATGGCTTTCAATTTAAATGGTTTCAACTTCAATCAATCAGTTGTTGATAGCCAAGGCCGTGTAATTAATACTTGGGCAGATATTTTAAACAGAGCTAATTTAGGTATGGAAGTAATGCATGAACGTAATGCACATAATTTTCCTCTAGATTTAGCGTCTGGTAACTCATTACCAGTAGCTCTAGTTGCACCAGCTGTTAATGGTTAGTATTTAATTAATATTCCTATATAAGATAAAAAAGAGAGACACTTTAAAATGTCTCTCTTTTTTATCTTTATTTGTATTAAATTATTTTTATTACATTAGAGTATAGTCTTCGAGGTATAATATAATTTTTTTGTGGATGAATAAAATTGATATTATTACTTTTATCTATACACATATAATTATTGTATTTGTAATTATTTTTCATTAAAAATATTTTGTTTTTTAATAAAATATTTTGGTTAAATTTTTTTTGAAAAAATAAAAATTTGATTTTTCTATGAATTAAGAAGTTATTTTGTTGTTTATTATTTAATCGATTATATTTATCTTCTAACTTATAATTAGATTCAAGATTTAAATATGCATGGTTTTTACCATTGAAAATTTCTTGTAAGCTTTGACCTCTTCTTCTTCTTGTTAATTCTACGAGTCCTAATTCAGATAACTGTACTATTTGCGGTTTAGCATTATCTAATTTTAGCAACTTATTAAAATATTCTAATAGCTGTAACTGATCTTTTTGAGATTCCATATCTATAAAATCAATAATAATTACCCCATTTATATTTCGTATTCTTAATTGATATGCTATTTCAATAGCTGCGTACAAATTTGTTCTTAGAATTGTTTCTTTAGAATTGTCAGACTGATTAAATGAGCCAGAATTAACATCTATAACAGTAAGAGCTTCATTATTATCAATTATTATATGTCCGCCAAATGATAGTTGCACCCTCGTTTTTAAAGCTTCTAAAATACTAGATTTAATATTAAATTGCTCTAAAATGGATTCGGATCTTTTATATAATTGTAGTTTGATATTTGTTATAGGCGTAATACATTTCCATTTGTCTAAATAGTAGCTAATTCTTTTAAAACCTTTGTTGGAATCAATAATAATTTTTTTTGTATTTTCTTCATAAAAGTCTTTCATTATTTTCGTAATTAAATCCTCTTCTTTATATATTAATGAAGGAAAATTTGATGATACGGCAATTTTCTCTATAAAGCTCCATTGTTTTTTTAAGTTTACAAGGTCTTCTAAAATAATATTTGCTGATATTCCTTGAGCAGATGCTCTAATTAAAATACCCATATTTGCTGGTTTTAGTAAAATAGCTAAAGATTCGAGATATATTCTGTCATTCTTATCATGAATTTTATGTGAAACAGATATGTTGTTACAAAAAGGCATTAGTACTAAGTATCTACTAGATAGATTAATGTTAGCGGTTAATCTAGGTCCTTTGTGAAGAGTTGGTTCTTTGATAACTTGAACTACGATGACTTGATTAATAGATAGTATATCTGTGATATGATTTGCATGTCTGTGTTTTTTAAGACGTTTGATATCACTAATATGTATAAAGCCGCTCTTACCACTTTTACCTAGCTTTATAAAAGCTGCATTTATACTAGAAAAAATTTTTTGTACAATACCAATATATATATCATTAACTTGATAAGAGTTATTAATAATAATAATTTCTTGTATTTTGTTGTTCTGTACAATAGCTGCTATATTATTAAAACGAGAAATTATGATTTTTTTTACCATTTCCAAAATATAGCTTAAAGTGAATAAGAGAAATGTATTTTTTAAAATAATTGATATACAAAATTTTTATTATAAAATAGTTAAGAATAATGCTTAACTTCAGATCATAGCATTATTCTTATGTTGAATATACACTAATTTTTTTATTTTTTTTATTAGTTCTTTCAAATTTGACCACTCCGTCTGCTATAGCAAATAAAGTATAATCTTTTCCTTGTTTAACATTGTTGCCAGCTTTAAATTCACTACCTCGTTGACGTACTAATATTTGACCTACTCTAACTATATGGCCTCCATATTTTTTGATACCTAATCTTTTAGAATTAGAATCACGTCCATTCTTAGTACTTCCACTACCTTTTTTATGTGCCATAAATTTATTCCTTACATTAATATAAATATAATTAAATTGGTATGTCTTCTATTAAAAGCCTTGTTAATTTTTGCCTGTGTCCTTGCTTAGATCGAGAATTTTTTTTAGGCTTCATTTTGAAGACAGTAACTTTTTTTCCCTTTATATGTTTTAAAATTTTTGCTTTTATTTGTATTGATTTTATACAAGGATTTCCAATTTTTATATTTCCTTGTGTATTCATTAATAATACTCTATTTAAGAGTACAATATCTCCAGGTTCCCCTTTAATGTAATTTAGGTCATAAAATTTGCCTGCTTCAATCCATATTTGTCTACCGCCGGCATCAATAATTGCATATTTCATAGTTGTATTTTTTAATTTTAGAAAGTCTCGTAATAATTATGATATTTCTAGTATGTCTTATTAACTATACTATGTTTTTACTTATATTTAATTTCAATAGAATCTCTTTTATTGTATTTAGTTGAAAAACAAGACACTTTTATTCCTTGATAGTTATTACTTGTAAAATAATTGCCATCTAAAATATATCCATCTGGCAATAAAAATTTAAAGCCTTTTTTAAGTTTTCCGTATAAAGGGCCTTCTACTAGATTGAAGTTTTTAGCTTCATCTAATTTAAATTTACCATATTTTTCTTTACTTATTACAATAAATTCAAATTTTGATTGGTTTATAAGAGTATATACTTGATATGTCTGGCTATTTATAGTTAGTCCTGTTTTTAAAATATGTAAGTATAAACTATAATGAAAATTTGTCTGTGAATATTTTTTTCCTAATTCTAAATATTTTTTTAGATTTTTAGGACAGTAGATATGTAGAGCTTTATTTCTTCGAATTAAGCTCAGACTTGACAATAAACCTAATAAGCCAGATATATTTTCGTTGTTTAAGTCAGTTATAATAATCTTAGAAATTTGGTTCATTTTAATTTTTTCATGTGCAAGTGTGTGTTGACACCCTTGATGGCAATTAAATATCCAAATTTCGTTTATATATTTAAAGTCAAATACGAAGCTTGATTTATTATGTCTTGTATGTGGGTGTAGACGATTTAAGTTAATAATTTGCATCCTTCATATTATTCATATTATAATTTCAAAAGAAATAATATTCAGGATTAATATAAACATAGTATATATTAATTTTAATTAATATTACTCTTTGTGTATATAAAGCTATTAGATTTTCCTGTTAAAACTGATTTACCTAGGGAAAGAGCTTTTTGAGCATTAATATAACATTTGCGTTTCCATTGAGCTTTTCTTGAATTGGATTTGGATTTGGATGTGCGTTTTTTAGGAACAGCCATGTTATTTTATTGATAATGAATTATTAAGAATTACTTTATAATATTTATAAAATGATTTAAATGTATACAGTAATTATGTAACTAAGAGAATATATTATAGTTTAATTGATAACTTATATTCTCTATTATATAACTAATAAGATATTAAGTATAATAATAATTGTTTTTGATTAAGAGTTACATGCTACGAAATTGTTGTAAAGCAACTCTACCAATGTTGTATAAAGCCCAAGAACCTGCTGCTAATACTGGAGTTAGTACTATTAGTAGCCTGATATCGATATCCATATATTTTGACTCCTTCAATAATTAAGAATAATTAAATAGATAAATTATATTATAATATTAATAAGCTTTTTAATATCATTGCTTATTATGATATTGTATTAATAGTATATTACCATACGCAGCTATTGTATGAAAAATTTCAATGTTTATATATTAAAGTATGTCATATATATTAAGACTTATATTCACAAAATCTCGATATAAATTAACAAATTAAAGCTTATTTATTATTTATAAAATATTTATATGAGAGATTTGCCTTTTACTTTAGATCAATTAAGAATTTTAAAAGCTATTATCAAAGAAGGAAGTTTTAAAAAGGCAGCCGATAGCTTATATGTTTCACAGCCAGCAATCAGTCTACAAATTCAAAATTTAGAAAAACAATTAAATATACCTTTGTTTGAAAGGACAAATAAAAAAGCTACTTTAACAGAAGCAGGAAGTTTATTGTTAAGGTATGGAGGTAGAATTTTAGCATTGTGTGAAGAAACATGCCGTGCATTAGATGATGTACAAAATTTGCAAGGAGGTACTTTAGTTATTGGAGCAAGTCAAACAACAGGTACTTACTTAATGCCAAGATTAATTGGCTTGTTTAGACAAAGATACCCACGAGTTAATGTACAATTACAAGTCCATTCTACAAGATTAATTTCTTGGAGTGTAGCTAATGGACAAGTAGATCTAGCTGTTATTGGTGGAGAAGTTCCGAGTGAACTAAAAGAGATTTTACAAGTAACATCATATGCAGAAGATGAACTTGCTTTAATTTTACCAACGTCACATAATTTTTCTAAATTATCAGATATTCAAAAAGAAGATTTATACCGTTTACGTTTTATTGCTCTAGATACTCAGTCTACAATTAGAAAAGTAATTGATAAAGTTCTTAATCAACATGATATAGATAGTAGTAGATTTAAAATAGAGATGGAGCTTAATTCAATAGAAGCTATTAAGAATGCAGTACAATCAGGTTTAGGCGCTGCATTTGTATCTGTATCTGCAATTGCTAAAGAGCTTGAGCTAGGTATACTACATTGGGCAAGAATTGAAAATGTTACAATTAAAAGAATGTTATCAATAATTGTAAATCCTAATCGATATAAATCAAAAGCAGCTGAAACTTTTAGTCAAGAAATTTTGACTCTATTTGTAACGCCATCTTCAGATAAAATATTTATGGAAAATTAAGTCTGTATAACAGACCTATATTATTGCTATATTAATTATTTAATGGTTTATTTCCATATCGAATGATTCGGCTGTAAAATTGCCGATAGCTACAAAACCTATTCTGAGTTTAAGCCATTGAATAAATTGTTGATCAAGAGAAATTATTGCAGCAGATGGATTAATTAATTGTGTTTTGATTGATTTAAACTCAGATCTATTGATGAAGTGAGGGTTGGTTACTAGCCAAAAATCTATATCTTTATTGATGTTCTTATAGTAGTTTGTTCTTTCACGTAAAATTTCTTCTATTGGTTCTTCTCGGAGTAGAAAATTTTGACTTGCTACTGCAAAATAGTAATTAGGCATATTGTTTCACAACCAATTATTTTGATAAGTATAGGTACAAAAATTTAGTATACATGATTATTTATAATTCTATTCAGGAAAATAAATTTTGGTTTAGTTTTTTATATTTATTTATTCAATGAATATTACATTAATTAAATTGATATCAATTACTTTATGCACAATTTATAATATCTACCTAACCTTCTTATTAAGACAGATAAAAAATTAGAAATTGAATGATAAAGTACTGGCCAAATAAACAAGGAATTGATTTAAATAATGAGGTAGCTTATCTATTTTTTAGTACAAGACAAAAATTTTCCTATAATTTAGTAAATAAAGCAAATGATATTTTGTATATAGATTTATTAGATAATAAGAATAGAGATAAACTATTTTGTGTTGTTTTACTAGAATTAGAAATTCTGCTTTTAGATATTACTGAATTAGATTTGAGTGTAAAAAATATTAAAATATTAAATTATAAAATTTTATATGATCTTATTAAAAAATCGTTGAAACATTTTATCTCTCAAATGAATTCAATTACATATATTTCATTAGAAAATAAGGATTCTAATTACTTACAAGTGATTTTATCGGAACATAAATTATTATTAGAAAATTTATTAATTTATTTAGTATTTGGTTCTTCATATATTGACTATAATATGTTTGTTTTTGATAATATTAATACACCGAAGCAGCATGTTTCTATTTTATTAGAAAATCTTATTATTCAAATTAGTGATTTAGTAATTTTTACTATTTTTGAGGGACTGAAATCGTTATCTCAAATATCGTCTTTCCTTAAAAATAACAAGCTATGTAATAGTTCATATGTTACTATTAGATCAATAGCATGTTTTCGTAATAATTTAATCCTACAAAACTTAAAACATCTGTATTTTAGTCAACCTAAAGCAGTGTATAGTTCACGTTACAAGGTTTGGCTAATAAGCTCGAATGGTTTGGTTTCAAAATATATTTCTATTGTTAGGTTAGATGATTTATCAAGTTTGTTACCAATTCAATCTTTATTTGTTTTTTTTATTGAGATACAAGATGTACTTATTCCTTATACAGAAAAGCTACTATTGATTTTAAGTAAAGTGACTATATATATATTAATTAATGTTTTGGCGAATAGTATTATATTTTGTATACGTGCCCTAGTCTCAAACTTATATCGTTTACATGGATAATTTATTTTACAAAATTATCTTACCATTAATATTAATGTAAATAGGAATAAAGATAAGGTAAATAGATATGGAGTCTCAAAATTTATTATATAAAGTTATTTATAATTGTTCTCATATAATAAAGTTAGTATAATTATGACATTAAATATCTTACGTTTTATTCATGAATAAACCAAACAAAAATAATTTTAAAATAGTTGATAGAATTATTAAACTACAGAATTGTGCTTCTACAAAGCAACAATTGCAATTAGTACAACAAATCAGTCTGAGTTATGCTACAGGGGAGGAAGAGTTGTTAGAGTTATTAATTCAACGCCGAATTATACAAAAAATAGATCTTTCTTCTTTAGATAGTGTATTGTTTGAAATTTTATCTACATCAACTTCAGAAAAAATTCAATATTCTTTATCTAATTATTTTTCTAATGGTATTGTTCAATTAAAATCTTCACTAAATGTGGATTATCAGCCATTACAAAATTTATTAATGGCATATGATTATAAAGAAGCAGATAAATTAACACAGCTACAATTATGTAAATTAGCGGGTTTAGATCGAAATTCTACAAGGAATTGGTTATATTTTACAGATATTGCACTATTACCATCAGATGATCTTTTAACGATAGATTTATTATGGCGCATGTATTCACGAGATAAATTTGGTTTTTCGCAACAGAGAAAGATCTGGCTTAAGAATAGTGCTGACTGGGAAAAATTTTGGCGACAAATTGGATGGATTGATCAAGGTGTTGCTCGTCGCTATCCAGATGAATTTACTTGGGATATCGATGCACCACACGGTCATTTGCCATTATTTAATCAGTTAAGAGGAGTACAGGTTATATCAGCTTTATTCAATCATATTGCTTGGCATATATAAAAATATGTTACTTATATTTTATGAGCTTTATTAAGTGAAAAAAATGATTAAATAAATAATCCGAATCATGCGGTCCGGGACTTGCTTCTGGATGATACTGAACAGAAAATATAGGTTTATTTTTGTGTAATATGCCTGCAACGGTACAGTCGTTCAAATTAAAATGTGTAATTGCTAACAAGTCTGAAATTGAAGAATTAATTCTAACAGCAAAACCGTGGTTTTGACTTGTAATTTCGGCTTTTTGATGAATACCTGCCGGATGATTCAAACCTCTATGACCAAATTTTAATTTAAATGTTTTTCCTCCTAATGCTAAACTTAATATTTGATGCCCCATGCAAATACCAAAGATAGGTATATGTACAGCTTCTATCAATATTTTAAGATTGTTTATTGAGTTAATCATGGATGATGGATCACCGGGACCATTAGACAAAAGGATACCATCTGGATTTAATATTTTAATGTCACTATATGTACTATTTGCTGGTACTACGTTAATATTGCATCCATAGTCTGCTAATCTTGATAAAATATTATACTTTACCCCAAAATCTATAACTACGATATTTATTGATTCTTTGTGCAGGTTGTGTTTTTTGTGATTAATGTAAGCATATGTTTTGTATCTGACATGCATCATATTTGCTTTATACGAGATATCTGTTGTTACTAAGTTCGATAAATTTCTTCCTTGCATTGAAGGAGATTGATTAAGAATATGGTTTAGATGATTTATATCTAAAATTTTATTCGAAATACAGCCATTCATTACACCATTCTTGCGCAGATGTTTAGTAAGTGCTCTAGTATCTATACCAAAAATATGAGGTATTTTATATTCTAAAATATATTCTATAAAAGATTGATTTTTTCTCCAATTACTAGCTTGATAAGATATGTTTTTTGCAATTATTCCTTTGACATGTATTTGATTTGATTCATTGTCTTCATGATTTACGCCAGTATTGCCAATTTCCGGATAAGTAAATGTAATAATTTGTTGTGAATAACTTGGGTCAGTAATAATTTCTTGGTAACCTGTCATGCCGGTATTAAATACAATTTCTCCTATTGATAAGCAGGAATTTATATAAGACCAACCATGATACAATGTACCATCTTCTAGAAAAAGAACTGTTTGATATGAAGGATAAGTCATAATTTGTGTGTATTTTGAACAATGATACTTCTTGTCAATATGAAGATTGAGAAACGAAATAGATAGTTGTAAAAAAAAACTATCTATTTAATAAATTATAAATAATCTGTAATGTTTATGCTATTTATAAAAATGTAATGATTAGTTTAGCTACCAACCTTGTTCAGATTGATTTAATACATAATTAGCAACATTTTCAATTTCATCATCGGCTAAACGTCCTCCAAATGCAGGCATAGAATTTTTGCCATTATTCACCTGCTTGGTTATAGCTGAAATACTATTCATACCATTCTCAGCTAATATATCCTTCTGTAAAGTTTTGTCGGGCATTATTACATTCTTTCCACCAGCATGACAAGCTGCACAGTTTGCTGAAAAAACTTGTTCTCCAGCTTCTAAATCGGCTGCAAGTATAGAGTGTGCACCTGTAAATATGATGCTAAAAATCAATAATATCGTAGATATAAGTTTCATTAATTTATTTTCCTTGTATAGATCAGATAATATTAGTATATATATTTTTTTATATCATACCAGTATTTTATATTTTTATAGTATATAAAGCTTGTATAAATTTTCTGTAAATTTCTATTCTATTTTATCAAATATTATTAGTAGTAAATTTTTCCCCCTCCCCATTTTTCAGCTACTATCTTAGGTTGTATTAATATATGTCCTGCAATTGCAAATAGATCATCATCAGTTAAGTTACGCATTTTTGGAAAAATTTCTGCACTTTTAATGCTTGGATGTAATTCTGCAATAGATGTTGCACCATCATAGCTAGTTGGGTCTTTCATGTAGTTAATTAATGAACTGATATTATCACGTGCTGGTGTAGCTAAGCTTAGAGATTCTAATTCTAGACCAATATTAGGGTTAGTTTTAGTAATACCTCCATTATGGCATTGTGCACATGAATTATTAAATAATCTTTTTCCTCTTTTGACTTGTTCTCGTGTTAATATAATGGTTTTTCCAGATTCTTCTAATTGTACTGTTCTTGTAATTTCATCTAATTCTATAGCTTGTACAGGTTTTAATAATATTCCAAATATTAAACTTGTGATAGCAAAAGATCGCCAAATATTGTTGATTAGCATAATTATATCTAATATATTATTTGTATTAGTATTGATAATAGTAAATTAATAAAAAATTATTTGTAGGCTATACAATTTATAGTACAAAATCATCTTTTATAATTACTTATTAAAGGTAATTTTATATAGTATGTTATATCTTTAATAATGATATACAAAATTAAGTAGTTCACAATCATTATTGTAGTTTGACTTTTCTGTCAAATATTTTTAGTCAAATTTTCTTAATATTATATATTTTTTAATTAATCTCACTTAATTTATAAATATTAACTAATTTTTGGGATTATAGTAAAAAGATAAAATTTGGTATAGCATATCTCTTAATTTTGTTCTTGGAATAATTAAATCTATAAAACCATGTTGAAATAAATACTCTGAAGTTTGAAAATTGTCAGGTAAATCTTCTCTTATTGTTTGTTCTATAACTCTTCTACCTGCAAATGCAATAAGTGCATTTGGTTCAGCAATAATTAAATCACCCAACATAGCAAAACTTGCAGTTACTCCACCAGTTGTTGGAGAAGTTAGAATAGGTAAATAAACAAGTCCTTGTTGTTGATGCTTATGCAGAGCTGATGATATTTTTGCCATTTGCATTAGACTGAGCATACCTTCTTGCATTCTTGCTCCTCCAGAAGCACATAAAATTATAACAGGTATATTTAAACGAGTTGCTGTTTCTATAAGTCTTGTTAATTTTTCTCCTACAACTGAACCCATGCTACCACCCATAAAACGGAAATCCATTATACCAAAGGCTACAGAAATTCCTTTAATCGTACCGGTCCCTGTTTGTACAGCATCTAGTAAACCTGTTTTCATTTTCATATCTTGCAATCTCTTACCGTAAAGTTTTTGGTCACAAAAGCCTAAAGGATCTGTAGATGCAAGATTACTGTTGATAGATTTCCAGCTAGTTTGATCAAGGATTTGTTCAATTCGATCATAGCTAGAAGTTTGAAAATGATGTTTGCACTGAGGACAAACTTTATGATTCTTATTTAAAGTTTTAAAATACATGAGCAGGCCACATTGATCACATTTTATCCATAATCCTTCAGGTACTGTTAACTGTATTTGTTTGATATTCTTTTTTATAGATTTACTGCGTTTAGTAATTAACCATTCAGATAAAGACATATTGTTTGAGATATATGTTAAATTACTTTATTTTTGATATTAGATACAAAAAATTAAGGAAGTAACAGAGTAATATTGATACATTAATCTTAATTATTCTGTTCTCCTTGATAACATTATTATTAGTTTCTTAATGTTTTATCTTTTTGACTTACGAGTAATAATGCTAGAGTAATGGGTACGACAACTATTAGTGCACCTAAAATTAAACTGTTTAAAAAGCTAGATAAAGATGAAGTCATACTTTATTGTCCCTGTATATTAATGTTAAAAAATAGATATAATATAAAAAATTGAAAAGTCAATATAAATATAGTATATAATTTTATTTTTTATTGTCTCATAATATACTTATAATAATATATATATTATTATAAGTATTTTTTATTCTTACTAACATTTCCATTTAATAACTGTTGTACCCCATGTTAAGCCTGCACCAAAACCAGCAATTACTATAATATCATTATACTTTATTTGTTTTTTAGCTAATGCTTCATCTAATGCGAGTGGTATAGAGGCTGCTGATGTATTACCATATTTATCAAGATTGTAAATCAATTTGCTATAATCAATACCTAGTCTATCAGCAACAGCATATAATATCCTTTTATTCGCTTGATGCAATAAAAGCCAGTTTATCTCATCTTTAGATATATTTAATGAATTTAAACATTGTGCTATACTTGTAGGCACTTTAGAGACAGCAAATTTATACACTTCTTGCCCATTCATCGTAATATATTGAAATCTACCTTGAAACAGATTTAAAGATTTATGATTATCTAGATGGTAACTATGTGTTTGATATGGTATCGATAATTGATTTGATTTATTTCCATTAGTATTTAATTGAAAGCCTAATACACCATTTTCTTCTTCTGAACAAGCTTGTATTATAGCTGCACCAGCAGCATCACCAAATAATATGCATGTGCTACGATCAGACCAATCTGTCCACTTAGACAAAGCATCAGCTCCTACTACTAATATATTCTTATAGCTTTTATTTTGTATAAATTGAGTGGCAGTAACAATTCCTAACACAAAACCTGAACATGCAGCAGTAAGATCAAATGCTACTGCCTTGCTTGCTCCAATTTTTGCTTGAAGTTGTCCAGCACTTCCAAAAAGATCGTCAGGGCTTGAAGTTGCTAATATAATTAAGTCAATTTCAAGTGGATTCATAGAAATTTTTTCTAATGCTCTTTTTGATGCTAATGATGCAAGATCTATAATGGATTCATTCTGACCAGTTAAAATTCTTCTTTCTTCTATGCCTGTTCGAGTAACGATCCATTCATTTGATGTTTCGACTATTTTACTTAAATGTTCGTTATTTATACATACATCTGGAATAGCAGAGCCTGTAGCAAGAATACGAGCTCCTTGTAGAATTGATGATATCATATCACTTTCAAAATTTAGTTCAATTATAAAAATTAATATTATTCATTAAATATTAAAAATAAACAGCTAGTATTTTTTATTTTTTGTATAGCAAATGAATAAACAATATATTTTATCTGTTAAATTGATTTAATTATGTTTTATATATTATATTGATCTCAATATGCTTTTGAATTTAGTTTATATGAAATATAAACTAGAAAAACCCAGAAAATACACTTTTGTAATTTAGCTTAATTGCTGCTACTTTCCAGTCCTGACAAATTTCAGCTATTACACATGTAATTTTCTGAGTGTAAGACTATTATATCATTAGATTTATCCTGAAGCAACTATTGTATTGTTTTGTATTTTTGATATTTACTGTGACATTCCTTGTATTAAAAAATCAAAATAAGGAGATACCATTTGTCGATTACTTTCATTTTTAACAAGTATCTCTAATGTTGCTTCTTTAAGACACTTTATAGCATCTATCATACCCAAAATAGGTACTCCTAAAGAATTATACATCTCTCTAACACCAACGACTCCTATTTTTTCAATAGATGTTTTGTCACCAGCTAAAATACCATAAGTAATTAATCTTAGGTACCATCCATAATCTCGTAAACATAAAGATCTTTTGGTTGCTCCTTCAGCATTACCACCAGGCGCAATATATTCGGGATGAATTTGAAAGATGGTTTTACTTGCTTTTTGTATAATTTCTTTTTCCTTGTCTCTTAGTATACAGCTAATCTTGATTCTTTTTTCACCGGTGTTTAAATAGTTTTGTATAGATTCTAATTCTCCAATACTTGGATACCTTAATTCATTATCTGCTTCAATAATAATTTGACTAATTAAACTCATAATTTTCTATATAATATTTATTTCTTATATAGGTTTTATGTTAGCAAAAAAAAACAAAATTAACAAAAAAACAAACTTACAGAATATATAGCTTGTCTAGATAAATTTGATAATTGTTTATAATTTATGAATACAGCTTGATCTTAAATTTAAAATGAAAAGAAAAGAATATCCGGAAAAAAGCGATTAATTTCGATAATAAAACCAGCAGTAAATGTGATCCAAATAGCTCCTACTACAGGAATAGTTGATAAATATGTAAGTAAATTGTTGTTCATTAAATAGGTTCCTTTTATATTATATTTAACGTGGAGATATAGTAATATCTTCATTATTCGCTAATAATTGACCACTAGTAAATTCTTGTATAGCAGCTAATGGCCAAGTGAAGCCTGATACTGAAAATTTAAGAGCTAATGGAACATCAACGATAATTTCTTTTTCTGTAGGTTTTTTTGTTTTAGAGATAGCTTGTAAATATCCTCTACCAACCCATCCAATCCAACCTGTAATATATATAAATAATAGGCCTGGAAAGACAAATTCTCCAGCATGATTCCATCTTCCATCAGTAATTAAGTGTGGCAGACCATCTGTCCCGCATAATACGCCAGATTTACTATATTTATTGAATCTTATCTTTGTTTTATTGATTTGTTCTTTAAGAGCTAATGCTGGTGGTGTTGATGCATCATATTTTGCAAGACGGTTTTCTAACTTATTCACGCTATTTTTTAATCTTTTTGAAAAGGCAGTTGAGTCTTTGCATGGAGTTAGTCCTGCAATATCTGCTAAAGATTGTTGAGTGTTAATAGATACACAGAGTAGTAGTGTACATAATAATGCCAATATTTTTTTTCTATTCATATATTTATTCTGTTTAATTCAACAAAAGCAATAATTTATAATATAACAAAAAGTTACGTAAAGACTAATAAATAAAAATTTATTTATATTAATAGACAATAATATAAAGATATTGTTTTTTGTATATATAGTAACATTTATTGAAAGTATAAAAAATAATCCAGAAAGATGGACCTATGTTTTAACAATTGTAATACTATTAGTATGTCTTAATGAAATTTATAATAATATGGCTTTTTGGAAAAAATTTTTTAAAAATATAAATATGTTTAATCAAGATAAGAATTCTATTAATATAAAAAAAGAATATTTAGCAGAAGATCTCATACTAATTAAGCATTTAGAAAATCAAGGTAATCATAATGATATATATATTAGTACAGGTAAAAATATTAATTTATATGAGTTAGAGCAATTATGTGACTCGGTAGGATGGGTACGTAGACCTTTAAAAAAAGTGAAGTTAGCTATAGATCATAGTTTTGTTACAATCTGTGTATTTTATAAAAACAATAAGAGTAAAAAATTAATAGGTTTTGCAAGAGCAACTTCAGATACAGTTTTTAATGCTACTATCTGGGATGTTGTAATTCATCCTAATTTTCAAGGTAAAGGTTTAGGTAAAGCTTTAATGGATCAAATTGTAATACAGTTAAGATATTCAGATATTAGCACCATTACTTTATTTGCAGATCCTCATGTTGTGAGTTTTTATCGTAGAATAGGTTTTATTACAGATCCTGATGGTATAAAAGGTATGTTTTGGTATCCACGTTGATTTTTATGATGACTAGACAATAAATAGTTTATTGAGTATTATATATTTATATGTTTGCGGGATATAGCGCAGCTTGGTAGCGCGCCTGCTTTGGGAGCAGGATGTCGCAGGTTCAAATCCTGCTATCCCGATAATTCTTATTCTTTAGAGTACTTACTAATTTTTTGATTCGTACGATTTTTCTCTAATTGCATAATTTCTTTATATATCTCATCGGCATTTTTGTAATCATTTAATATTTGATATATTTGACCTAGATTATATAATGCTGATTTATCTTTAGGTTCTTGTTGAATAGCTTTTTTATAGTAATACTTTGACAAATTATAAGCTTTTATTTGAGTATAGCAAAAGCCTATATTGTTATATAATTGTTCAATTCTTGTATTTTCTTGATTTATACCAGATTCTAAAATTAATATAGAAGAGATCCATTGATGTTGTTTTATATAAATTTGAGATAAGATTAGAGTATTATAAGGATTTATTTGATTATTACTATCCTTATTTAATATTGTAATACTTATATACAATTGTTTATATAATTTGTATATTGCACTTGTTATTAATAAACAAATAGGTAATAAAAAAGTTATTAAACAGATTAAATATATTGTTAGCACTATGTTATTATAAGAGATAGATTATATAATTATAACATATATATTCTAATTATAAGTTTTTACTAAAATATTATTTTATTACATATTGTATAATGACTAAAGGTACTAATCGTAAAAAAATACGTAAAGCGGGGTTCCGCGCTCGTATGAAAACTGTAAGTGGAAGAAGAATTATAAAAGCAAGACGTAGAAAGAAAAGAAAAAGGATTGGACTGTAAAAATATAGATTTGAGTTTATTTCACAAATAATATGGCTATTCAGATGTCGCTAAATTTGATAGATAAAAAAAATTTAAGTATTATAAATATTTATGTATTTTGAGGATAAATTAAAACTTTTATTGTCATCACGCCATTTTTTAATCTATATTTTTACTAATGAAGAAGAAAGATTAGAAAACACAGTTAATAAAATAGCTAAAAATGAATATCCAAGTAATGTATACTATTGGGATTTTATTGATGGTTTCCAAAATAATCCTAATTATGCAGAAAAATCAAGAAGAAATCCATTGCAGGCTCTTCATTTAGTTGAAAGCCTAGATACTTCTATACCTTCTATTTTTATATTTAAAGATTTTCATGTATTTATAAATGATACTAGTATTATACGAAAAATTAAAAACTTGTTTAGAAAATTAAAAAATTCTAAGATACATATCTTAATTACTTCTTCAGAAATTCAGGTACCACAGCTATTAAGAGATATTATAACGGTTGTAGAATTTCCATTACCTAACGAAGAAGAAATAGCTATTGAATTAGAACGTATATTTAGTGTAATGAAAACAGTTCCTTATGTAAAAATTGAAGATTTGGCTATAGCATATAAAGGGATGTCCATAGAACTCATTCGTAGATCAATTACTAAACTTATTTTTGCTAGTAAATCTAATAAAAAAATAATGGAAATAGTCTCAAAAGAAAAGCAGCAATTGATACGTCAGACTGATCTCTTAGATTTTTATCCAGTTAGTAATTCTTTAGATGATATAGGTGGTTTATTTTATTTAAAACAATGGTTAAAAAAAAGATCAAATGCTTTTTCAAAACAAGCACAAACCTATGGCTTGCCAGCACCAAAAGGTATTTTATTAGTAGGTATTCAAGGTACGGGTAAGTCTTTAAGTGCAAAAGCTATATCAAATCAGTGGAATATACCATTACTAAAGTTAGATGTTGGAAAAATATTTGGTGGAATAGTTGGTGAATCAGAAAATAGAATGAGAAAGGTTATTAAAATAGCAGAAAATTTAGCACCTTGTGTGTTATGGATTGATGAAATAGACAAAGCTTTTAGTCGTACTAATTATAGTACTGATAGTGGTACAACTAATCGAGTGTTGAGCTCTTTTTTAACATGGCTATCGGAAAAAACAAAGCAAGTCTTTATTGTAGCAACAGCTAATCATATATTACATCTTCCTACTGAAATGTTGAGAAAAGGTAGATTTGACGAAATTTTTTTTCTAGATCTGCCAAATTATAAAGAGAGATGTAATATATTTCAAATACATTTAATTAAAATTAGGCCACTAACTTGGAGTAATTATGATATCCAATCTCTAAGTGAATTAACACAGAGTTTTTCAGGAGCAGAAATTAGGCAGTCAATAATAGAAGCTATGCATAATGCATTTTATGAAAAAAGAGATTTTTGTACAGAAGATATAATTGATGTAATACATGAATTTATACCTTTAGCGTTTACTGATAATACTAATATTTCGTATTTGCAGGAATGGGCTAAATCAGGCAAAGTTAGATTGGCTTCTAAGTAATCTTATCTCTAAAATAATTGTAAGTTGGCAATTATATGTGATGAGTACATTATCTATTTTTGTTATTGATATTATGTAAATGTAATAAAATATCTCGTAATATTATATAAGTCTATACAGTAGTTCATTATATTGAAGATAATTCTACATGCTAGTATCTATATTAATTTACAGAAAAGATTTGTATTGGTGTATAATATTTATGTGAATATTTGTTAATTAAAGGAATATAGTT